CAAGACGTTCCTCAAACCAATCATATACTTTATTGAGATAGGTAACTAGCCCGACTCCCCCTCCGAGAACCGTATATGAAAATTTCATCTCGTACGGCTCAAGCAGAAACACACAAATTTTCAACGGATATTAGAAAAAAAAAGGTTCAAAACTTCATCAGCCACAGGATTGTATCAATTTGCCTTGAAGATATTAAATAAGAAAAATCCAGAATTTCTTCTTTGTGATGATAATGCCAAAAAACCTCAAGTTAGCTCATCTGTCTTTCTTTCCCTTATGTTGATCATTAGAGGCCTCTTGACTTTTCTCTTCCCTATTTTTTATTTATTTTATTTATTTTACTAGTAAAATAAATAAAAATTTATAGTGGTTTTCTAATAGAAATTATCTTGTTGCGATCCTATAAATCAGTTCAATTAAAACCTTAGATTCATACTAGAGCCACGATGATTGAGTCTCAAGCTAAACAAAAGGCAAGGGTTCTTCGAATAAGAACCGCTTGATGATCATTTATTGAATTGGTGTAATGACTCGACAAAATCGAGAGAAAAAAGTTGTCTTTTGGGCAAACAAAATTGGAAAGAAGAAAAGTTCTTTTTTTATTAAGAACTACTTGAATTTTTTTTTTTTCAGTCTGGTTGCGAGGTCTAAATAGTGAGTATGAATCATAGTTCCATTTTTTTTTTCTTGATCCACTCTATGTATTTCGTGTTCCAGATACTAGAATAAATAATATCCGACGAATTAGAATCATCTTGATAGAGAGAACAGGCCCTTTCTATGTATTATCAATAGGATCAATTCTAACAAGTCACACACTCATATTCCAGAGATACCAAAACAAAAAAATCCACGGTCGAACTACCGGAATGTCTAGAAATGTGGAGCTTAAAGCAGAAAGACCCTTTTTGGATGGAAAAACTATGACTTCATAGTTTTAGTTAGTAGAAACCTAATTCATTAAAATTCCGTCCAGTAAAACAGAAGAATTATAAATTTCTAAAATGATAGATAGGAATATCGCGAATAAAGCCATTGCAACCCCCATAAAAGGAGTAGTCCCCCAACCCGGAGCGACTTTCCCATATTCCGAATTCAAGGGTTTCAATAAACTACCTGCGCCAGTTCGTTTTGGCCTAGGTCTAGAACTATCTTCAACGGTTTGTGTAGCCATAAATTCTATTTAATCATTGGTGTTGACTTTGTATACTATTCCGTTGTAGTTGTAAATACACGATCTTTATCATAGATCCATTGTAATCTTGAAATTCGATAAAAATGGAAACAGCAACTTTAGTCGCCATCTCCATATCTGGTTTACTTGTAAGCTTTACTGGGTATGCCTTATATACCGCGTTTGGGCAACCCTCTCAACAATTAAGAGATCCATTCGAAGAACATGGGGACTAATTGAAGTAAGAAGTCTCCCAGCTGGGAGACTTCTTACTTCAATTAAATTATTTCATTTTTTAGTCGGAACCTTAGGCGGTTCTCGGAAGAAGATAGCGAAAAAAATTATCCCTAAAGTCGAAACTAAAAGGAACGTATAAACCAATGCTTCCATAGATTCGATCGTGGTTTATTTACAATTATAACTTCCACACCTATTCACTTGTCATTTGGGATCATTTCCCATATAAAAAAAAGAAAAAGAGTCAAAGAAAGGACAGGAGATGTTTCCCATATCAAATCAAAAAAGAGAGGCGAAAGATACCATAGCAATGTGGTATCAGATTGTCTGTCTCCTTGTAGTTGGATCCCCAACTTTTTGGAATGTCCCAAATTCTACTTGAGCATCCAAGTCTGGATCAATACCAGCAAAAACATCTCGGAACAAGGTTCGAGCGCCATGCCAAATGTGTCCGAAAAAGAAGAGCAAAGCAAAGGTAGCATGACCAAAAGTGAACCAACCCCTTGGACTGCTGCGAAAAACACCATCGGATTTCAAAGTAGCTCGATCTAATTCAAAAATTTCTCCTAATTGGGCACGCCTCGCATATTTTTTTACAGTAGCAGGATCAGAATAACTTACTCCATTAAGTTCGCCACCATAGAACTCCACCGTTACGCCTACTTGTTCAACGCTATATTTGGATTCTGCTCTTCTAAAAGGAACGTCCGCTCTCACAATTCCCTCTTCATCTACCAAAACTACCGGAAATGTTTCAAAAAAAGTAGGCATACGACGTACAAAAAGCTCGCGCCCTTCTTTATCTCTAAAGACGGGATGTCCTAACCATCCAACAGCTATTCCATCCCCATTGTCCATTGAGCCTGCTCTGAATAATCCCCCCTTTGCCGGATTATTACCAATATAATCATAAAAAGCTAATTTTTCGGGAATTTTAGACCAAGCTTCTGATAAACTAAGATTTTCGGCTAACCCATCGCTAACTCTTCGATATATTTCTTGCTGAAAGTATCCCTGATCCCACTGATAACGAGTAGGTCCAAATAATTCGATTGGGGTAGTTGCCGATCCATACCACATAGTTCCGGCAACTACGAAAGCTGCAAAAAAAACAGCAGCGATACTACTGGAAAGTACAGTTTCAATATTGCCCATACGTAATCCTTTGTATAGACGTTGAGGCGGACGGACACTAAGATGGAATAGGCCCGCTAATATGCCCAGTGTACCCGCAGCAATATGATGCGAAGCTATTCCTCCCGGAACGAAAGGATCAAAACCTTCTGCACCCCACGCAGGATTTACAGCTTGTACTTTTCCTGTTAGTCCATAAGGATCGGACACCCATATCCCAGGACCATACAAACCGGTTACATGAAATGCACCAAAGCCAAAACAAGCCACCCCTGCAAGAAATAAATGAATTCCAAAGATCTTGGGCAAATCCAAAGAGGGTTTTCCCGTCCGCTCATCACAGAATATTTCTAGGTCCCAATATACCCAATGCCAGATAGCTGCCAAGAAACACAAGCCAGAAAACACAATATGCGCACCTGCCACACCTTCATAACTCCAAATACCCGGATTCGTTATAGTTCCTCCTGAAATACTCCAACCACCCCACGAATTGGTTATTCCTAAACGAGTCATGAAGGGGATGACGAACATACCTTGTCTCCACATTGGATCCAGAACAGGATCAGAGGGATCAAAAACCGCTAATTCGTATAAAGCCATCGAGCCAGCCCAACCAGAAACTAGAGCTGTATGCATTATATGCACCGAAAGCAATCGACCCGGATCATTCAATACGACAGTATGAACACGATACCAAGGCAAACCCATGGAAATACCCCTTTAGCAAAGAAAAATAGACACGATGTCGTTTTATTTTATCGCATTGGAAAAGACTATCCATATCCTATGTACCTAACCCTTCTAAGGGATTCTGTGTCAGAAAGCGTGAATATTTATTTCATTCCATTAAAAATAAGAAGCCAATTCTGTTTGTAAGAAGAAAGAGAAGCAGATCTATTCTATACTCGATAAGTGCCAATATGCAATGGGTAGCTTGGGCTATTTCGAAAAACGAAGAATAGATCCCTAATCCCTCTTTGTTTATCATTCGAATCACAGATTCCTTTTTCTTTATTCAATCTGTCTTACCTTCCTTATATGTATAATTTTTCCATCTATGTAGCATTTCAATCTATGTATTAATAGAATCTATAGTATTCTTATAGAATAAGAAAAAAATGAAGATAATAAACTGCGGATTCTTTCTTTCTTTTCCATTCTTAAGTTTCCATATTAAAGTGTAGTTTTCTTACTTAAATCTAATAATATTAATCTAATATGCCCATTGGTGTTCCAAAAGTACCTTACCGGATTCCCGGAGATGAAGAAGCGACTTGGGTTGACTTATACAATGTTATGTATCGAGAAAGGACACTTTTTTTAGGTCAAGAGATTCGTTGCGAGATCACGAATCATATTACAGGTCTCATGGTATATCTCAGTATAGAAGATGGAATTAGCGATATTTTTTTGTTTATAAACTCCCCCGGCGGGTGGCTAATCTCAGGAATGGCGATTTTTGATACGATGCAAACGGTGACACCAGATATATATACAATATGCCTCGGAATAGCCGCGTCCATGGCCTCCTTCATTCTGCTTGGAGGAGAACCCACTAAACGTATAGCATTCCCTCACGCTAGAATTATGCTTCACCAACCGGCTAGTGCTTATTATCGGGCAAGGACACCAGAATTTTTACTAGAAGTGGAAGAGTTACACAAAGTTCGCGAAATGATCACAAGGGTTTATGCACTAAGAACAGGCAAGCCTTTTTGGGTTGTATCCGAAGACATGGAAAGGGATGTTTTTATGTCAGCAGACGAAGCCAAAGCTTATGGACTTGTCGATATTGTAGGGGATGAAATGATTGACGAGCACTGCGATACTGATCCAGTATGGTTTCCAGAAATGTTTAAGGATTGGTAGTGGCTGAATTTCTTGTAAATTTATTTCAAACCTAAATTCGGGTTTTATGCGATTTTATAGAAAATAGAAATACTTCATGATGATGAATCATCAGGTTAAGATCGATCTAAACCAATCCATTTTTTTCTATATACATACGACATGCCAACGGTTAAACAACTTATTAGAAATGCAAGACAGCCAATACGAAATGCTAGAAAAACGCCCGCGCTTAAGGGATGTCCTCAGCGTCGAGGAACATGTGCTAGGGTGTATGTGCGACTCGTTCAGATCATGAGTTCAAACAAATAAGACAATTTTGGAAATATCCATGATCGGTACCAATGAATAGGATAGAGCTTCTCTCTCCTATATTTCTACGGTATATAGAATTTATGGTTTCCTTTGGTGCAAATCCAATCATCTAGATTGGAAGAAGCAATTCCCCCATTGGTATCAAATGGTTATCCATTAAGCGGAGGAAATAGTAATAAAAAGAAAAGGCTTATGCTCCTTTATCTTAAAAGAACGGACTAAAGGGTCAGCTACTTAGCCAACTTTCATAATTAAATACCGTCACTGTATGAATAACTCTTATTTATTGTGAAAAGAGCGATTTACTCTATAATGGATAGGTAGAGCCAAAGACTGTGAACTATACAAGTTCACAATACCTTTTGATGAAAGAAAGGGCTCCGGTGTATAGAGAGGGCCTCACCGTTTAAAAGAGAACCATAGAAACGAAGGAACCCACTGTTTTTTTAGTATCGTTAGAATTTGTTATTTCTATGCGAAATAACTGAAGGGGATAGAATAAAAAATCGTGGTTGGGAAGGTTATAGTAGCAAAAGCCATTGGAATTAATATTTTATATATCGGAATAATCCGTTTTGTTATTAATGGGAAAAAGAACGGTTAAAAGAAGAGAAATCATTAGTTATTCATTAAAGTTAATTTGATTCCATGACCAGAGTTCCGCGAGGATATATAGCTCGGAGACGACGAACAAAAATGCGTTCATTTGCCTCAAACTTTAGAGGGGCTCATTTAAGACTTAATCGAATGATTACTCAACAAGTAAGAAGAGCTTTTGTTTCTTCTCATCGAGATAGAGGCAGGCAAAAGAGGGATTTTCGTCGTTTGTGGATCACTCGGATAAACGCAGCAACACGGATATATAAAGTATTCGGTAGTTATAGTAAATTAATACACAATCTGTACAAAAAGGAATTGATACTTAATCGTAAAATGCTTGCACAAGTAGCTGTATTAAATCCAAATAATCTTTACACGATTTCCAATAAAATAAAGACCATCGATTAAAGGGATAAAAAAGTAATATACAGGAATAATTAAAACCGAATTCCCGGAGAGGGAACTCCGGGAAGATACAATAAATTAAGATTAAGTGGTAGGAATCAACGAGCATGTTGCAATAAATAAAAAACTATTTCTTTTTTCCCATTTTTCTTTCTTTTCTTATAACAAACAAAAGAATCTAAACTGGATTACTTTATTTATATATGAGTCTGACCCTTTCGAATAAAACATCAACAATCGGAACTTAAGCTCCGATTGTTGTTTCTTAAATTCTGGTTGGAGTTTCTTAAATTTCGATTGGAATTGAATTTTTGTGTTAATTGAGGAATATGTCTATTTTTTCTGTGTCTAGGACCAGTAATTATTGAAATTGACTGGGCTTGAAATTGCTTCTCATTTTCATAGTTACGAAATGGTAAGAAAGATAAAATACGAGCCTGTTTTATAGCAAGAGTAATTAATCGTTGTTGTTTCAAGGTTAATCTATTTATTCGTCTGGATAATATTTTTCCTTGTTCACTAATAAATCGATTAATTAAGCTCATGTTTCTATAATCAATTCGATCCCCCGGACCAATTCGGGAACGCCTACGAAAAGGTTGTTTGGATTTACGAAAAGGTTGTTTGGATTTACGAAAAGGTTGCTTGGATTTATGAAAAGTTTGTTTGGATTTACGAAAAAAAGGTTGCTTAGATTTACGAAAAGGTTGTTTAGATATATACATGATTTATTCCTTATTTAAAAATTTGAAAAAAAAATGGATTTCTTTATTTTATTAATTTTGGATCCAGAAGAAGTAGTCTTTCTTTGGTCCATATATTATTTGATTCATATACTATATATAAAAAAACCTCTATACATATGAAATAATATCTACCTAAAGTAGATTTTTTTTGTATTCTATCTATGTTCTATATATTAAATAATAAATTCTTACTCTTTCTATTCTTTAGAAAAATCAAAAACACGATGCTCCTATTTCTTTATTTCATTATGAGTCGTATGCTTGCGGCAATAACGACAAAATTTTCTTAATTCTAATTGTCCGGGTGTATTGTGGCGATTCTTTTGAGTACTATATCTAGAAATCCCCATCGATTCCTTATTGGTACCCTTTCGAACACAACTGATACATTCCAAAATCACTCTGATTCTAACATCTTTGCCCTTGGCCATGAACCTCCTTTCCTTTTTGGATCGACTTAACTTAATTCTTATACCTGTTCTTTTATTCTTCTATATTATTGGATCCGAAAAAGAAGAATAAAATCCAATAGAATAAAAAATGGAGAAATAATTAAAGAATACAATCCTTGTCGAATTAGCAAGGATTTAGCTTCGAAATCCTTTCATTTAAGTGGCAAGCCCGGCTTCTTGTGAGGCCTGACTTTGCTTGGATACCGCTTTTAATTAAATTTATGTTTTCTTCCAAAATGAGATTTACCAAATTTTTGATGACGCGGAGGTTCAACCCAATCCATCTTTTCTTTTTTTTTGCTTCGGATACTAAAAAAGAATTAAAAGAAAATTTTCGTCATGTCACGAAAAATTCTATCTCTCGTATAGGAATAACTAGAATTAAAAAAAAGGGAATGACAAAGCATCTGGGAATAAACGATTAATTTCTATCAATAAACCTGCTAAAGCCCCAAACCATAGAGTACTTAGCACGGGTGCTACAGAGAGATATGTTTTTATATCCCGCATTGAAAATCCTCCTTCCTTATTGGAATACATATATGATCAGATACTCTTGCCCAAGATCGTTTGTATTTCTTTATTTAGGCGAAATTCCTAACTAAAAAAACAAAATCAATATTCTATATATATAGAATGAACCATATAGACGAGATTTTCCTATCCCTAAAAAAGAAAAGGATGACCCCTTCTTCCTATACATTACTAAGGAATAGTAATCTTTCTTTTATAGGCGAAATTCCACTGGATTTTAGATATATACCCTTCCTTGATTATATGAGACCAAAAACAAGAAATGACAAGAAAGTTCTATATAGATAGAGAAATAGAAGGAAATTACGATGTGGAAAACAAGAAAGGAATTGTGTACAATGGCATTGTACAACAATTTGAAAAAGGGATGTAGCGCAGCTTGGTAGCGCGTTTGTTTTGGGTACAAAATGTCACAGGTTCAAATCCTGTCATCCCTACCTATTACTTCTCTCTTCTTTATGGGCAGTAGCGGGGAGATCCATTAAAGTGTATATAACTTGAATTTGTGGATACTATACGTACGTGAGACACGTTAGGAGTATAAAAGGATTTTCTTTTTGAAAGCGCTCTTAGTTCAGTTTGGTAGAACGCGGGTCTCCAAAACCCGATGTCGTAGGTTCAAATCCTACAGAGCGTGATTCCATCTATCTTATGTCGAAACAGAGTAAAATAACTTAAAAAAAAAAAACAAAGTCGAATTACAACTCCAATTTGACCTCCTCTCTAGTCTGGAGGAGGTCAATCAAAAAAAAATAAATATTACTCAATCAAAGATCCAACTGATCCCCACGCCTGTATTGCAAATACGCAGTCACGAATAATCCCGCTAAAGTAATAGGAATTAGGCCTAAGACGATTCCAAATAGAAAAACTTCAATCATTTCGATTTGTTCGAGGGGATAAAAAAAGAGGTACGATCTATCTCTAAATAATAGTCTAAATTATCCACGAATCTCAATGACCAAAAAAAGAATTGGTAATTAGCGTGGAAAAAGGTCCTATAATATCAGGAATCCAAAAGAAAGATTCTTATTTTCTGACTTATTCATTCAATTCAAATAAGACGTATCTTGTTCAAGCCAATAAATAGAGCTGGGGTTATAGTTAAAGCAGCCAGTAGAAAACCGAAATAACTAGTTATAGTAAGCATGAAGGGGTTAAATTCCATTTTTTTTTTTTTTACTACACTACATATGTTGGTAAAGCACTTACCTAAGTTATGGAAAATTCCTAATTCATCGGTTATTTTAGATAATACTAAAAAACAAGATAGAGCGAGATACAGAAGTGTAAAAGAAAATCGATTCATCAGATGGGACATGAGTCCCTAATTCCGAATCAAGAGATTTATTGTGGAATCTGTCAGTTAAGTAAAGTAATAATATTAAGAACTAGATCATCTAAACCCATTGAAAAATCAAATTGGATTTTTTGGGAATTTTGGAATAAAAGATAACTAAAGAATGGAATTTGAAAAAAGTTCTTTCTATTTCAGATTATTTCTTTTTCAATAGGATTTAATCCTCTTTTTAGAGCAAATGGTCGTCCCCTATTCCTTCTTATTTTAACTCATTGTATTCCATATGGAATAAGAGGAGAAGAAAACCATTCCAAGACTCCCGAAGACCCCCCAGAAAAAGGAAAAAATTGACTTTATTTTTATTTATTCATTTTTCGAACCCCAACCAAAGTTGATTCGAAGACGAGTTACTTCAATTATCTTTTTCTTTTAAGTTCTATCTTCTGTCTTTCCCTATTTCTTCTCGTAAAGTTACATGCTTGCAGTTTGGTTAAGAAAGTTAGACCTAATCCAACAAACAAGATAGGAACAAACAAGATAGGATTGATTACGAATCTTGATTCTTCAAAGAATGTATTCCGTTTCTTTCATAACGGATTATCTACTATTCGATTTTCTATTTTTTAGATAGTATTTTATACTAACCAATTTAATTCCTTAAAGGGAAAAGTTGGATTCGAATAAAACTTTTAACTAAAAAGGGATAGATTTCGCATATACTTATCCTTGTATTGCGTCAATATGAGAATATCCTTCCTAAATTCTTTATCCAAACCTATTGATCATTAACTTAGGTTTTCCCAAGATCCTGGTCACTATTCCAAATTAAATTATTCTACTATTCCGAAGACAATGAAAATAAGTAGGACCCCAAAAATTGGGGTTTCTATTGATGCCTTGAATAACATGTGGTTTCCCTATAGACAAAGAACAAAGAAGAAAAAAAAGAAGGGAATTCTGTTTCGGGACCAAGCCAAACAGGATTGCTGTGCTATAGGAAGGATAGCTATACTAATTCGGTATACTCAAAATACACCTTTGGTACAAAATTGACAATCTCACAAGGATGAAATATCAGTAATTTTCTATTTACTGGTTGATCCCATCTTTTACGGAATCAATTCCTTTTTTGAATGTACAAAAATTTGGGGAGCTCGGCATGTCTGGAAGCACGGGAGAACGTTCTTTTGCTGATATTATTACCAGTATTCGATACTGGGTTATTCATAGCATTACTATACCTTCCCTATT